GGAATGGGATGATAAATCTATTTCTTCGCCTCTTAGCCAATAAATCAGAATTCTCGTGGAGAATGGTAGGATATATGAAATTCCAATGACCGTTGGATATGATTCGATCAGGTCCTGAATAATCAAGAACCCCCCCCCTTTTACCGTAAGGATTCGAACTAAACAATTTGTGTCTCACTTGATCATTAGTCACGGAGAGGTCAGAAATGGATCTCCATTCAACAGAATGAACATTCATTTGATCTTGATCCTTGTGGAGCGAAAAAGGCACTATACTGGATCTGCACAGAGCTCCTGATAATATCCATAAATGACTTGTTTTGGGTAAGAGATGAACATTACCATATTTATATTCAGGTGCATGGTACACATCGGTACTCCAGTGCATTTCTCCCTCTGAGTCAGAATAAATATGTTTTCGAACTTTCTCTTTAACTTTATTAAAATTGAAAGTGGATGTTCCAGCGCGAATCTCAGCAATCACTTGTTCTGATTCTACATATTGATCGTTTTGAACTAAAAGAAAACTTTTGGGTGGAATATTCACATTATGTAGAATATCGTGACTCTCAATAGTTACATACAGGTCTATATAACATAGAAAAGCAGGATGCCCATGACGTGTACGTGTGGGATGAACCAAATCCTCATTGAATTTGATTTTTCCCTTAAAAGGAGCTCGTACATGTTCTGCAGTACCACCTGTGAATACTCCACCGGTATGAAAAGTTCTTAATGTTAGTTGAGTCCCCGGTTCGCCGATTGATTGACCCGCAATAATACCTACTGCTTCTCCTAATTCGACCAGGTCGCCATGAGTGGGACTCTGACCATAACATAATCGACAGATCCAAGATATACTCCTGCAAAGAAAGGGGGTTCGAATATATATTGGTTGTGTTCGAAAGGTTATGAATCGAGTGACAAGTCCAACCCCAATATCTTTATTTTGAGCGGCAATGCAACGTGGGCCCATATATATATTGTATGCTAATACACGACCAATTAGTGTTTGGACCCAAATTCTTTCCGTCATCCCATTTCTAGGACTCACGGAAATGCCTCGGGTAGTGCCACAATCTGTTCTACGTACAACAATGTGTTGAACTACTTCAACAAGTCTACGCGTGAGGTATCCAGCATCTGATGTTCGTACAGCAGTATCCACAACTCCTTTGCGGGCTCCGTAGCAGGAAATGATATATTCCGTTAAAGAAAGTCCTTCGCGTAAATTGCTTTGAATCGGTAAATCAATCATTTGTCCTTGGGGATCCGACATTAATCCTCTCATACCTACTAATTGGTGTACCTGAGATGCATTTCCTCTAGCTCCCGAAAAGGACATTATATGGACTGAATTAGAAGGATCAGTCATCCTAAAATTAGGATGCATTTCTTGTCTCAAATATTCACTTGTAGCATACCATATCTCAATGGATTGGCGTAATTTTTCTACTGTGTGTACATTCCCATAATGATGGTGCTTTTCTAAAATGAAACTTTGTTGTTCAGCATCTTGGACTAGCCACCCCTTAGAAGGTACTGTTAAAAGATCATCAATTCCTAATGAAATGGATGTAGCAGTGGCTTGCTGGAAACCCAGAGTCTTTACTTGATCCAGGGTGTGCGATGTATATGCCATTCCGAAGTGATCTATTAATCTGCTAATAAGTCGTTTCATGGCAGACCCATCTATCGCTTTATTGTAAAAGAACAGATCAGCCCATTCTGCCATAAGTACTTCTCTATTCCGCTGAGTAGGATTCGCCAATGGGTTTGAGTCAGTGATTCGAAGACCTCCTTTACTGGATCTCGATTCATGTAGAAATTAAGGAATTATGATTCCAGTTGAACCGGAGAGATCCAAATTCCCGCGGTATTACATAATTCCTTAGCTTAGGTACCGTATGAGTAGGCCTGACAAAACCCCTGTATGGCTTCTTCTATTTCTCGAGAAAAAGAAATATGACCAACAGTGGTTCGGGTGTATATACAAAGGGTTTGTTTTTTTATACGTCTTACTATTAGATAGTGCCCATAAATTTCATGATAGGTACCCAAAGATTCATATTGAACTTCGACAGGAACTTCTCTTGAGGCAATGACACGTTGATCTAGTCGCCACCGAAGCCACAAAGGACTATCTAAATTGATTCGTTTCTGCTGATAAACTATAAGTACATCATAGGAACTACAAAAATAGGGCTCTTTCTCTTTCGTAGTATATTTATACTTATAATCATTAACTGTTTCATTTTGATAGTTTATGCGATTCCATGGATTATACCTATTTGCACAAATACCTCGACGATTCCCGATCGTTAATACATAGAGTCCAATAAGCATATCTTGGGTTGGTACCGAAATGGGATCTCCAATAGCCGGAGAAAAGAGATTCATATGAGAAAACATAAGTAAACGAGCCTCCGCTTGCGCTTCCAAAGATAAAGGTACATGAACAGCCATTTGATCCCCATCAAAGTCTGCATTGAATCCTTTA